TCTTTTCTCCCACCTTCAGAAAAATAAAACATAGACATTTTGCCTATCATTAGAATTTTCTGAAAGGTAACTATCTCAGTTTCATATCATATAGAAATTTATATAGAATTTTTGAAAAAGACTTTCGAAAGGAAAGACTTACTATCTTTGGGATCTGATCCTACACCGCTGCTCAATATCTTAGTGGATCGACTCTATTACATAAGTGGATTCCTAACATTTGTCTCACATCATGACATAAGTAAGCAGTTATTTTTGTATCGGCGCAAAACCTTACTAATTGATCTTTACGGTGCTTACTCTATCAATTAGATCCTTTACCCATAGAATAAAACAGCTAGGCATATCTATTTCTTCATATTTCAACTTCTATGAAGTTTCTTTCTTTTCTACAGCTGATAAAAATCGTTGTTTTAGACAATGCATATGTAGAAAGCCCTTTTTCTAGTATTTACTAGTGAATTTGATCTTTATTTACTTTTGATTTCTATAGTGGAGATAGTCGCACGTAATGACAGATCACGGCCATATTATTAAAAGCTTGTGGTAAGAATGGGTTTCGTTCGAGCGCTCGAAAATAATATTCCAAAGCTTTCGTGTGTTCTCCGTTACTTGTGTGGATAAGTCCTATGTTATAGAGTATATAACTTCGGTCATAGGGATCAATTTCTAGTCGCATAGCTTCATAATAATTCTGTAAAGCTTCCGCATAATTCCCTTCGGATTGAGCTGACATCCGTTACGGTCGTCATTCAATTCACAGAATCTCCGTTACAGAACCGTACATGAGATTTTCATCTCATACGGCTCCTCCCTTATGTGCATAATGATAAAATGATAAAGAAGATGAAAATCTTCTCATTATGAACTAAGTAGGGCTAGTGTTTTTACAAGAAATCTCTAGCCAACCTTCCTGCAAGAGACCTTTTCTTAACATCAAACGTATTGTTACTAGAGAGAAAAGATAACTCCAACAATTTCTTTGTTCTCAACGCTTCCCAATGTCCAGGAATTAGTCACTTCAACAGCCTTCGATGGTTATACGGGTATCCAAAATACAAACGAGATGGATGTTTGTTGTCCCAACCATTCTTTTAGTCCCAAGCTTGCTAAAGAAGGGGATAATTTATAATATAACGAAGTTTTCGTGTTGTTAATTTCTAGGTGTAGTGCTTCTTCCCCTCTGCTACCTATTGGTTAGGATTGACCCGTAATACCGAACCTATAGGTATAACCTTTCGCTCAATACTAGAATCGAGAATTGAAACATAGCATCTGAGGCTGCATTAATCGAGGATACACGACAGAAGGAATTGTTCTATTTCCAAACTTTACCTTCTACAAGCGTAGATTTTTTTCTTTTTTTCCCGATCACGAATCATGTGTATTTCTCGTAAAACCGAGAGTCAAAAAGAAGTCAAATCGCACCATCTCTGTAATAAGTAAATGCCTCTTTTTCTCCTGAAGTTGTCGGAATTATTCGTAATAAGATATTGGCTACAATCGAAAAGGTTTTATCAATAAAATTTCCATTTATCCGCGATCTAGACATAGGTAGCAATCCATTCTATCATTGTTCTCATTACTTCTCGGGGGAAAATGATCCCACAAGGAAAAGAATTTTACAGTACGAAATAACATAAAAACAGATTCATTATCATTAAAAAATAAAAAAATATGGCCCAATATTAAATATTCAAATTGTTCTTTTTTACATTACAGGAACAGGAATTGATTGATAAGAATTAAGAAATAAATATTGGGAACCGCATTGGATTCCATCTTACTGGAATAGTCTATCAACGAAAGAAACTATTCTTATTTGATTGAAGTTACAGCTTAGAAAAACCTAAGTTGATTGAATTATGATACAAAGAAGAAAAAGGATCGAATCGAGTAATCATTGTATGATGAAAATGGGCCCATTTTTTTTGTGTACTTAGCGGATATCACTAGACAATCAACTATAAAAAAATTGTTTATCAATTTGTATTTTTAATAGATAGATGGGATAAGGATTTTTGTTGATAACAGGCCTAAAAAGCAATTTGAGAATTCTTCTGGTATGGAATCGTAGTCTAAATAGAATCATGATCTAAAGATATCCATTAACCATAGTCTATAAAATATAGAACCCTAGCTCAGTCGATTCGTTAGAATTTCTAATTTATTGATTTAATCTAATTTATTGATTTAATGCGGTCGGTATAGTATAAATAGATTAAATAGATAATCAGAAAAAGAAGATAACATTGTTTTTGCAAACATGAATAGAATTTTTTTAACAGTTTTTATAAGAAAACATTTTTCTATTTTTATCGCTTTCTATTTAGAATTGATTGGTTGTACCTACCCAATAATCTAATTCTAATATGAATAATGAATTATTCACTCGATTTTCGGTTTTTAGGTCATAATCATTATGTAGGAGAGATGGCCGAGTGGTTGAAGGCGTAGCACTGGAACTGCTATGTAGGCTTTTGCTTACCGAGGGTTCGAATCCCTCTCTTTCCTTACCTTCACCTAATTTACCGATCTTACTAACCACAATAGATCAATAGATCTAGATCAAATAGCAATATATGACAGTTAGACCTTTCTTTGATATGGATTCTCTATTCCTAATGGCTGTGGTACGGAAAATACTGTTAAAGAAACGAGTAGACAAGGAATGAAAATATCCCTCTCGGTCTATGACACCTAAATGGAAGAAAAATCCGGAGCAAACCCTTAATTTATCTTAACCTTAGGTTAATTTACTTCGCCGAAAGGGAGGAAATTAGTCTTTATTTTCTTTTTGTTAGGTTTAAGTCTGACGAGAATAATATTCTACAACCAGCAATTCATTTATTTTCAAACCGACCCATTTACTATCTATTATTTGATTGACTAATCCTTTATATTGGAATGGTTGAAGAGTCAAATGGTTTGGCAATTCCTCCTGAGGGGATGAATCGAGAGAATTTTGAATTAGAGCTCTAGATTTTTGTTCATCTCTCGCCGCAATAGTATCTCGGGGTTTGCAGCGATAACTTGGTATATCTACTATACGACCGTTGACTAAAATATGTCTATGGTTAACTAATTGGCGAGCTCCCGGAATAGTCGGGGCCATACCCAACCGAAAAAGGATGTTATCCAGACGCATTTCAAGTAATTGTAGTAAAACCTGACCTGTTGACCCCTTTGCCTTTCCGGCGAGACGAACGTATTTAAGTAATTGTCGTTCTGTAAGACCATAATGAAAACGCAATTTTTGTTTTTCTTCTAGGCGAATACGATATTGGGATTTTTTCCCAGAACGCGATTGGTTTCTAAGATCACTTCCAGCTCGGGGCCTTTTATTAGTTAGCCCTGGTAAAGCCCCCAGGCAACGTATTTTTTTGAAACGAGGACCTCGGTAACGCGACATAAAGACTCCTTATTTATAATTAATAATTAATTAAATTAATTATTAATTAATTCTTATTGATGAAATTTCATTCTACAGAATAAATCTAAACTAAAAATGAACTAAATTCTAAATAAAGCAAAAATTACTGAAGTATTATTCTATTATTAATATTAATTAAAGAATAATGAGATGAGTTGAATAAATATTCAGTTTCCGGTTTTCTATATCTATATATAGAAAAGGAAAAGGATTCTGTTCGTGAGATAGTTGGAAATTCCTATCTTATCCTATAATTAATGGCTTTTGCGAAAAGAAGAATACATTTTTTTTTTCACTTTGATTTCAAAGATGCATTATCAATCATGTAAAAAAGAAAATAAATAGAGAAAAGCCGACTATCGGAATCGAACCGATGACCATCGCATTACAAATGCGATGCTCTAACCTCTGAGCTAAGCAGGCTCACATAACATAAATTCGACATGCAGAGGAATTCAATAAACTCTTAGAATCTTTGCTATTAACTATTTTCATTCTTGGCTATTCGTACTCGCTATTTATAACATAATTCATATTAAATATGAAATTCATTATATTATTATATTAATTATTATTATTAATTATTATTATTTTAATAATAATAATTAAAATAATAATAACTGTTAAATATTATAGAACATAAGATTAATCTAGCGATATCGATATATAATTTCAATTTTTTTATTATTTTAATTTTTTTATTTTCTATTTATTTTAGAAATATTTTANNTATAAAATTTATTATATTTTATAATATTATATTTTATAAAATAATATAAATAAATTATCGACCGTTCAAGTATTTTCAATTTCATGGGTAAATGAGTGGAAGAGAGACAGATTTATAGGGTATGTATCCACCTATATTGAATTGCGGATACAGAAATGATAAAATCGTTTTTGATTGGACCGAATACGAGTGGACCGAATACGAGCCTCCTATAGAAGATGAAAGAAGATACACAAGAAATCACAAAGAGGAGAAAACACTTTTTCGAGACAGGCATCTATCTAATGAATTGAACGGTTCCGGTATAAATGAAAGAAAAAAGGGACGGGATCACAATGAGATTTTCGTCTCAAAAGGGGGATATGGCGAAATCGGTAGACGCTACGGACTTAATTGGATTGAGCCTTGGTATGGAAACTTACTAAGTGATAACTTTCAAATTCAGAGAAACCCTGGAATTAATAAAAATGGGCAATCCTGAGCCAAATCACGTTTTCCGAAAACAAGCAAAGGTTCAGAAAGCGAAAATAAAAAAGGATAGGTGCAGAGACTCGATGGAAGCTATTCTAACGAATGGAGTTAATTGTATACATTGGTATAGGAATCCTTCTATCGAAACTTCAGAAAAGTGAAGGATAAGCCTGTATACATAATACAGAAGAATTGGTGTGAATCGATTCCATATTGAAGAAAGAATCCAATATCAATATTAATTGATCAAACCATTCACTCCATAATCTGATAGATCTTTTGAAGAACTGATTAATCGGACGAGAATAAAGATAGAGTCCCGTTCTACATGTCAATACTGGCAACAATGAATTTTATAGTAAGAGG